TTTATGGGTTCAATGTGAAAATTGTTATGGATTAAATTATAAGAAAATTTTTAGTTCAAAAATGAATATTTGTGAACAATGTGGATACCACTTGAAAATGAGTAGTTCAGATAGAATCGAACTTTTGATTGATCCAGGCACTTGGGACCCTATGGATGAAAACATGGTCTCTATGGACCCTATTGAATTTCATTCTGAGGAGGACCCTTATAGGGATCGTATCAATTCTTATCAAATAGAGACGGGTTTAGCTGAGGCTGTTCAAACAGGCATAGGCAAACTAAATGGTATTCCTATAGCAATTGGTGTTATGGATTTTAAGTTCATGGGGGGTAGTATGGGATCCGTAGTAGGCGAGAAAATCACACGTTTGATCGAGTATGCTACTGATAGATCTCTCCCAGTTATTATGGTGTGTGCTTCTGGAGGAGCGCGCATGCAAGAAGGAAGTTTGAGCTTGATGCAAATGGCTAAAATCTCTTCCGCTTTATACAATTATCAATCAAATAAAAAGTTATTCTATGTATCAATCCTTACATCCCCTACAACTGGTGGAGTGACAGCCAGTTTTGGTATGTTGGGAGATATCATTATTGCCGAACCCAATGCTTACATTGCATTCGCGGGTAAAAGAGTAATTGAACAAACATTGAAGAAGACAGTACCTGAGGGTTCGCAAGTAGCGGAGTATTTATTCAATAAGGGTTTATTTGATCCAATCGTACCGCGTAATCTTTTAAAAGGTGTTCCGGGTGAGTTATTTCAGTTCCATGGGTTCTTTCCCCGCCCTTGAACTTGAACCAAAGAAATTCAAGTCAAAAAGTAGAAGTAGTAGAGCGATAGATTTAGTTATTTGTAGGCAAAAAAGTAGTTCATTTCGTTTATCAGAATTGAAGTAGTAAGGATGGAGCTTTCTTTGCTGGCATAAAGACAATTTGTAATTGTAGTGAAGTAGTAAGAATCATAAGTTTCAGAGGATTTTTTCTCCAGACCCATCTTTTCCTTTATCCTACCTTTACTAATGAGTAATCAGATCAGGGACGGACCCTTTAGCAACAGAGCAGGATAAAAGATCAAAGTAGTGTCTTTTTCCTTCGGAGAAATCCAAATTAGAGAAATCCAAAAAAGCCCCCTTGTTACATATCAAATGTTCCAACCTAACTAAGATATAGAAATAAATATGCAACACTTCTATATCTCCCGAGAATCATACATTTTTCATATAAATCCTTGTTGGATCAAATTATAACGAATCCTTGAGAAGAAATTTGTTTAGAAACATAAGGGAGGAATAGAATAAGAATAATAAGATTCTCATACATATATTTCCCGGAAAAGGATGGGTAAGTACACTAATTTCTATTTAGTTTAGATCCACATTCTTTGTACTCGTATTCTAATAACTTATTATATTAATATACTTATAATTATAATATATAATTATAATAGATATCTTTATAACAAAGAGAAGTATCAATTAAATACACCGAGGCACCGATTCTATGACAGATCTCAACTTACCCTCTCTTTTTGTGCCTTTAGTAGGCCTATTATTTCCGGCAATTGCAATGATTTCTTTATTTTTCCATGTTCAAAAAAACAAGATTGTCTAGATATGATGTGACCCAATCTCATCAATTTATTTCAATCTTTGGATCATAATACAGATTTTCATTTCATTTAATGGGAATGGTACGACATGCGGCTTCGGACTTCGGACACAAATCACAAATGTAAATAGATGATCATATGGATCAATCCATGTTTATGCATCTATAGCTCGACTTTTATTTCAACGGGTCGATCGGATATCTGGAATATATATCATGTATTGATATGTAAATAGATATATCTAGATCATATGAATGAGGGTGATGCTAGTTTGAATGGGGGGAGATGTTAGTTCTATTTAACTGATTTGATGAATGAATCCTGATTGATGATTTACATCGTGATAGTATTAGTGGATGAAAGTTACTTCGGGAGCGAAAAAACTCATTTTGATGATTCTCTCAATTCCAATAGAATGAAACTCGATCTAATCTAGTATGAATTGGCGATCAGAACATATATGGATAGAACTTATAACGGGTTCTAGAAAAATAAGTAACTTCTGCTGGGCCTGTATCCTTTTTTTAGGTTCACTAGGATTTTTATTGGTTGGAACTTCCAGTTATTTTGGTAGGAATCTGATATCCTTATTCCCATCTCAGCAAATAGTTTTTTTTCCACAAGGGATCGTAATGTGTTTCTACGGTATCGCGGGTCTATTCATTAGCTCCTATTTGTGGTGCACAATTTCGTGGAGTGTAGGTAGCGGTTATGACAAATTCGATAGAAAAGAAGGAATAGTGTGTATTTTTCGTTGGGGATTTCCTGGAAGAAATCGTCGCATCTTCTTTCGATTCCGTATAAGAGATATCCGTTCGATCAGAATAGAAGTTAAAGAGGGTCTTTTTCCTCGCCGTGTCCTTTATATGGAAATTGGGGGCCGAGGAGACATTCCATTGACGCGTACCGATGAGAATTTAACTCCACGAGAAATTGAACAAAAAGCTGCCGAATCGGCCTATTTTTTGCGCGTACCAATTGAAGTATTTTGAAATGAAACAAAGAAATCGAGGAATGAGTGCTCCTCGTCACGAGGGAGAGGGAGGGAACCCAAGAATCCCTTTTTCTTCCTTTTTCTTTTAATATAACTGATGTTTCGCTCCTTTGATCAAAACATTTAGTTAAATCCTATTTCCCACATCCCGATGGAAATATCATGTCCTGCGTACCATGGAGCAGGTGGACTTATGGAACAATCATACCATGAAGTGATTTTAGTCCATCAAAACTATTTTTCATGCGTATGAAATTCCACTTAATTCTTTCATTTTCATATTATTAACAAGTTTAATAAGTATGTATTCATCACATATATCAGGTCGGAGTACAGAATCCATTAGGATTTTAGGACCAATATTTCGAATCCATACATTACATTATATATAGATGAAGATAAGATGGATCATACCCAGTAAATTATCCCTCTTTTGTCAATTAACCTTTCTTTTTATTCATCTTTTTTGATGCTTGTTTCTTGATGACCAAACAATTGGATTTTTTAGAACCACTCCCGTTTTGCCGACTATTTCGGATTTCATCATCGGTATTTTTCAGAATTATCCCCTCGATTATTCCTGGGATGTGGATAATCAGTGAAACAATTCGAAATATTTGATTTATATAACAAAAGAGTTTTTATCGAAATACGAATAATATTCATGTTTGTTACTTCAAGTGCTTCTTTCTGGCATTCATCAAAAAGACCAAATGAACATGCAATTGATCCGAATTTGACCGATTGAGATGTCTGGGGACACTATTTCATTACCTCCGCATTCGAAAAAAATGAACCCTTATTCCATTTCTGGAGACAAGGCCTAAACAAGGACTAAACAAATTACACAATGGGAAATAGATCCATAGGTTCCATACCTCGTTATAGAACTCGTGCTTCATACATCATACAAATATCAGACATAGTCAACAAATGAATCAGGTTCATTAACAATTCACGGATTGGAAGTGACGAAAAAGAAAGCATTGAATCCCCTACCATATCTTGCATCTATCGTATTTCTGCCTTGGGGAATTTCTCTCTCATTTAATAAAAGTATGGAACCTTGGGTGACTAATTGGTGGAATACCAGCCAATCCGAAACTTTTTTGAATGATATTCAAGAAAAGAACATTCTAGAAGGATTCATCAAATTAGAAGAACTGTTCTTGTTGGACGAAATGATAAAGGAGTATCCGGAGACACATATACAAAAGCTTCGTATAGGAATCCACAAAGAAACGATACAATTGGTAAGAATGCACAATCAAGATCATATACATATTATTTTGCATTTCTCGACAAATATAACCTGTTTCGCTATTCTAAGTGCTTATTCTATTCTGGGTAATGAAGAACTTATCACTCTTAATTCTTGGGTTCAGGAATTCCTCTATAACTTAAGCGACACAATAAAAGCTTTTTCCATTCTCTTATTAACCGATTTATGTATTGGATTCCATTCGCCCCACGCTTGGGAACTAATGATTGGTTCGTTCTACAAAGATTTTGGATTTGTTCAGAATGAGAAAATTATATCCGGTCTCGTTTCTACCTTTCCGGTCATTCTAGATACAATTTTGAAATATTGGATCTTTCATTATTTAAATCGTGTATCTCCTTCACTTGTAGTGATTTATCATTCACTGAATGAGTGAAGAACTGATTGAATCTGACAACATAAAATAAAGAAAATTTTAATGTCACTTTGTATATAAACAAACCATTCAAAATCTTACCCATTCTTTATACTTCTACTCGTCGAGGGGAGGGGATTAGATTACTTCTGTATTCCATACAATGGCAGAATCGGGGATAGGGAACTATACTGACTCCCTACCTAATTTATTGTAGAAATTTCCGGGATCAATGATTAGACCATGCAAAAAAATAGAAATACTTTTTCTTGGGTAAAGGAACAGATGACTCGATGCATTTCCGTATCGATGATGATATATGTAATAACTCGGGCATCTATTTCAAATGCATATCCCATTTTTGCGCAGCAGAGTTATGAAAATCCGCGAGAAGCAACAGGGCGTATTGTATGCGCTAATTGCCACCTGGCTAACAAGCCCGTGGATATTGAGGTTCCACAAGCTGTGCTTCCTGATACTGTATTTGAGGCAGTTGTTAGAATCCCCTACGATATGCAACTGAAACAGGTTCTTGCTAATGGTAAAAAGGGAGGTTTGAATGTAGGGGCTGTTCTCATTTTACCCGAAGGATTTGAATTAGCTCCCCCCGATCGTATTTCTCCCGAGATGAAAGAAAAGATGGGTAATCTGTCTTTTCAGAGTTATCGTCCTAATAAAAAAAACATTCTTGTGGTGGGCCCTGTTCCTGGTCAGAAATATAGTGAAATCGTCTTTCCCATCCTTTCTCCAGATCCCGCTACTAAGAAAGAGGTTCACTTCTTAAAATATCCTATATATGTAGGTGGGAACAGGGGAAGAGGTCAGATTTATCCTGATGGGAGCAAGAGTAACAATACAGTCTATAATGCTTCAGCAGCAGGGATAGTAAGTAAAATAGTACGTAAAGAAAAGAAAGGTGGATATGAAATAACCATATCTGATGCATCGAATGGACACGAAACGGTTGATATTATACCTCCAGGACCAGAACTTCTTGTTTCTGAAGGTGAATACATCAAGCTTGATCAGCCATTAACAAGTAATCCCAATGTAGGTGGTTTTGGTCAAGGCGATGCAGAAATAGTACTTCAAGATCCATTGCGTATCCAAGGCCTTTTGTTCTTCTTAGCATCTGTTATTCTGGCGCAAATCTTTTTGGTTCTTAAAAAGAAACAGTTTGAGAAGGTTCAATTAGCCGAAATGAATTTCTAGATCCACGGATTCCTCAACATCGAGCTGGAAAAAAAGCTGAATTTTTTTTTATCGCAATTATATAATTATATTATGTGTATGCGCGGTCAAAAATCACGGGAAGCCCCTTTTTGCTTACTTTTGATTATACTATTTCGAGATATCAGAGATGACTTGTTTTCCAGATTAGAAAATAGCAATAGTATGGAATTTCAAAAGAAGATGATTGGATCAAAATTTGGTTTAGTGTGATTATGCCAGGCCAGGTTTCTTATTGCCACATGGTAAATGGCACGTAATGCCTCAATACTTTTAGATTCTATATCTAATAAACGCATAAGTGGGAAGCAGGGGTAGAAAGCAGGATAAATGAAGAAAAAAGGAAGGCTCCAGGAAAGATTACTCGTCTCCCAAATCTTCTTTCTACAAAGAAAGAAAAGGAATTTTCCGCTCTTTCGTTGCGTAGAAATAATAATGGTTCTGGGTCTCATTCGTCAAATCAAATAAATATTAATTGCGGGTTTATCGGAACCTCTTTGAATTCATAAGAAAGAAGAGAAGTATGGGGGATAAAAAAAGAGGGGCAAGAGAAACTCAATTGAGCAAATGGAATTTTTGCAATGAACTTATAATTTTTAATGAACTTATAAAAAGAAAAAAGACTCGCTTAAAAAGATTTTTAATGTTCTAATTCCGGGTCAAAAAGTGGAAATCTTGGGTTTTCGGGCATATCAAAATCCTTAGTAATTTGATTATCTTATTATACCTTATTATCTTATCTCATCACTCCCATCAAAGTTACAGTTCAAACTTTATTTTTCTATAGTTTCCTAGTTTCCAATTAGTTTAGTATAGGAATGATTTGTAAGGTGTCTCATCTGTAGAAATCCATATTATTTATGTCATTCAAAAGATCCTTCTTTCTTTACTTTATTCTTACTTCGGAAAAGTCCACACTATATCTATGGATACTATGAATCAATCAGTGGATTCGACATTTCAAAAACATTATAAAAAATTAAGGAATGTAGTAATTTCATCGGGGCCAATCAACCACTTTTCATTTAGAAAAATCTAATACATGTATATATTATGATTATGATTGTGTTTGTGTTGACTGGATGAATTTCCACCTCTTATGGAATGGGTCAAGGTCTCGGTCGAAGAGTAAGAACTCAACAGGACCTGACCCCTCCTTATATGGATTTGAGGTCCTGTTGAGTTCTTACTCTTTCATGTCTACAGTACGGTTCATCCGATTATTACAGGGATGATCCCAATCCGGAATATGAGCCGTAGAAGAAAACGCCGATTAAACCGATCACAAGAATACCAGTTACAGTACCTATCAGCCAAAGAGGAATCCTTCCAGTAGTATCGGCCATTTACCTCACTTCCCTCCCCATTTCATCAAGTGGTCATGCTATAGACATAAACAGTCATGGATAGTTATGGGTATGATATCCTTCCGAATGAGATAAGATAATTTCCTTTCTTTCTCTCAATTGAAGAAATAATTGGAAAATAAAACAGCAAGTACAAAAATGAGTAATAACCCCCAGTAGAGACTGGTACGATTCAATTCAACGTTTTGTTCGTTCGGATTTGATTGTGTCGTAGCTCTATAATTAATTCGGATTAGATTTATTTATTTTATCGTTGGATGAACTGCATTGCTGATATTGACCCCAAGAAAAAAACGGTAGGTACAGCTAGTCCGTGAACAGCCAACCATCTCACTGTGAAAATTGGATAGGTTCTATCTATGGTCATTAAGGCCTCCTAAAAGGATCGACTAAATTCATCGAGTTGTTCCAATGAATCGAAACGGCCAGTTATTAATGGAATCCCTTGTCTGCTTTCTGTGAAATATTCGTTGGGTCGAGGGCTTCCAAACACGTCGTAAGCTAAACCCGTGCTGACGAATGACCAACCTGCAATGAATAGGGAAGGTATAGTAATGCTATGAATGACCCAGTATCGAATACTGGTAATAATATCAGCAAAAGCGCGTTCTCCCGTACTTCCAGACATGCTGAGCTCCAATATTACAGTCAAAGGGGGATCGATTTCGTGAAAGATAGAGATCAGTAAATGGAGAAATACTGATATACAATCTTTGTGAGATCGTCAATATTGTACCAAGGGTGTATTTAGAGTATACCGAATCAGTATAGCTATCTTTCCTCTGACACAGCAATGTTGTTTCAATCAGCATCGAAAAAAATAGTACAGAATTCCTTTCTTCCCTTCTTGTTCCTTGTATAGGCCTAAGCAGGTGTCATTCAATAGAATAGAAAATTCCTTGTAATATAATGTTTTACCGGTTTCGAAATAGGCTGAAGATCTTGGTAAAGGTGACTCGATGGCTTTTATTTTTTATTTAATTAAACTTATCTAATCTAATAATTCATGAATGAAATTATCATATTCCACAATTGGATGCAAAATCTGGAAAGGAGTTTTCGTGGTTGTAGAAGTATAAAAAAGGTATTTTCGTTCTAACCCCTTCCAATAAGAGGGGTTGTTTGGACAGTACAATAGCAAATAGTATTCGATAAGGGAAAGTTAACAAACAATAGTTGGAGCAGTCGAAATTCATGATCCAATTATAATGGATTGAACTAAACTGGTTTTTCATTAGATTGTTTCATTAGGTTCAATTCAAGGGTTCCCACCTACAAGAAGATAGGACTACATCATGTGAAAAGACAAAAAAATGTGGAACCCAGAACAACAAAATAATAGTAATTGCTAATCTTGGAATCGAGTTGTATCTGAAATAACGCTTTTTGTTTCTTTGCTTTGAGAAGTCGTGGGATACTTTTTTTCTTCTTTTGAGATATCTTATATTATATTAAATATTAAAAATATTAAGTTATATTAAGTAAGTGAAAATAAGAAAGAGTCGTTATCGGTTCGTTCCAAAACGGATCCAATTGAAAAGGAAAAGCAATGATCCAAGTTGGAATGATTTCCAAATCCAATTCTTCTTTCTATCCCATAGTTTTCCATGAAAGAGAATTTCATTTGTGAATGAAATTACAAGACAGAGTTCGTATTACTATACGAGTTGTTCAATCAACTTGTTGGTTCGGAATCACGAGATCAGTAGATGTCACAGACGATAAATTCATAGTAAGGTAAATTTACTATTTATTTTTCCTTCGTCACATCACGTTTGTTAGTCCTGTTTATAATGAAATGACTGAGAAATCAAAAGAAAACAAATTAGGACGAATTCTTTCAATTTGGATTTTTTCTTATCATCGTATCTCGCAAAAACGGAAACTTAGGCAAGTGCTTTATAAACATATGTGTAAAAAGAACGTATCTCTTTTAGTTCCTTCATGCCTACTATAGCTAGTTATTTCGGTTTTCTACTGACTGCTTCAACTATAACCCCAGCTCTATTTATTGGTCTGAGCAAGATACGACTTATTTGAAATTAATTGAATGAACAATCAAATCAGGAAAATGAGAATTTTCAAATTCAGATTTCTGTAAGATCCCATTCCAGGTATTCTATGGTTTTTACTTCCAGCATCAATTGCAAATTCTTGGACGTTGAGATTACTGGGTGATGCAGATTATTATTTAGATTAGAGATAGATATTACCTTTTCTCCCCTTTCAAACAAGACAACAAATCGAAATGATTGAAGTTTTTTTATTTGGAATCGTGTTAGGTCTAATTCCTATTACTTTAGCCGGATTGTTTGTAACTGCATATTTACAATACAGACGCGGCGATCAGTTGGACTTTTGATTGAGTAAGATTTCTTTTTTCTTGTCATTGACCTCCTATCCTTGATCCTCAGGAGGTCAAATTTCATTTGATTGATGTTCGCAATTAAAGTTAATGTGATTCGATACAAAGTAGCATCACGCTCTGTAGGATTTGAACCTACGACATCGGGTTTTGGAGACCCGCGTTCTACCAAACTGAACTAAGAGCGCTTTCTCACGACAAGAGATAATCTTTTCCCAATACTTCTTAGCTTGCATATAGTATCATTAAATGATACTAATGATCATGCCATCCCCAATTTAAATTGATCCCATGTTACTGCCCGTAAGATAAGTAATAGGTAGGGATGACAGGATTTGAACCCGTGACATTTTGTACCCAAAACAAACGCGCTACCAAGCTGCGCTACATCCCTTTCAATTGTTGTACAGTGTCATTGTAGAGAATCCCTGTCTTCTTTTCCACACCGTTATTTCCTTTAAATGTATCTATATACATTTCTCTTGCCATTTTTTCTTTTTGGTCTCATAACATAAAATAAAAGAGTTAGAGTTAGAATTATGTATATATGAAATCCAAGGTGAAATACAACGTATAAAAGAAAGAGTATTTGATTTATATGCTCAAGAACAAAAAAAAGAATGGAACGGGGCACTTACTTTTTCTTTTATTCAGGGGCAGTAGTATCTCATCTACTGGATCGTTGTACATATCCATTTTAGTTAAGGATTCCGCACACAAATACAAGTGATCTACAACTATATACTATATATATAATATATCTGATCATATATGTGTTAAATAAAGAAGGAGGATTTTCAATGCGAGATATCAAAACATACCTTTCCGTAGCACCTGTGCTAACTACTCTATGGTTCGGTTCTTTAGCAGGTCTATTGATAGAGATCAATCGTTTATTCCCAGATGCGTTGACATTCCCCTTTTTTTCATTCTAGTTATCGGTGTGGTATTATCGATGTGGTAGAAGATGGTGGCTAACAATAAAATTCTCTGTTTGTTAAATAGCCCCTGTCCCTCCCTTCACTTTTGTTGAGTAGGGAAATAGAAGGAATCAAAGTGAATGAAACCTCAGCAAAACTCGGATTCGGGGTAGAATAAATAGAGGGGGAGCAGAAATAAAAATGGGGATCTAGGCTTGGATATTCAAGATTAGATAAGATACTTAAATTAAGTGATACTGAAATAAAATACTGAGATTAGGAATAGTAATTGAATTGTAGTAAATAGTTGTATTACGTATTACTCTATTCTATTGATTGCAACTTGCAACGAAATCTTTCATAATTAGATTTCCAGTTAGCAACTTCTATTTTCTTCCTTTCTCCTTTCTTCTTCTTCGGATTGAAGAAGAGAAGAAAGAGTTGAGGGAATCCAAAATACAAAGGAGGTTTATGCCCAAGGGTAAAAATCCCAGAGTTACGGTTATTTTGGAATGTACCAGTTGTGTCCGAAATGGTGCCGATAAGAAGAAGGAATCACCGGGCATTTCCAGATATATTACTCAAAAGAATCGACACAATACACCTGGTCGATTGGAATTAAAGAAATTCTGTCCCTATTGTTACAAACATACGATTCACGGGGAGATAAAGAAATAGATTGAATGCGGTGTTGCCTTGCGTGTGCCAACATTAGAAGGAACAGGAAGGAATTACATATAACATATCTAGGAGCAAATCAAATGCCATTTCGGGCGGATCCGAGATGAATGAAGAAATGGTATTTTAGAGATAAGGAATAAACCATGGAGAAATTCAAGCGACCCTTTCGTAAATCCAAGCGATCTTTTCGTAGGCGTTTGCCCCCAATTGGGTTGGGGGATCGAATTGATTATAGAAACATGAGTTTAATTAGTCGATTTATTAGTGAACAAGGAAAAATATTACCTAGGCGAGTGAATAGATTAACCTTGAAACAACAACGATTAATTACTATTGCTATAAAACAAGCTCGTATTTTATCTTTGTTACCTTTTCTTAATAATGAGAAACAATTTGAGAGAGCCGAGTCGATTTCTAGAACTACCGGCACTAGAACCAGAAAAAAATAGAAATAGGACTACTCTTCAATCGAATCAGAACTCAAATTATAACTCAAATTGATGTGATACTTTGTTCGTAAAATCCGGAGCTCATATTCAATTGTCGTGTCGGAAGAAAAAAGAAAGAATGGGGGAAGAAGACCCATTTCAATAAAGAAATGGGTTCGTTCATTCCTACTACATTTTCTTTTCCTTTACATTGCTATTTTTACTCTACCTTCCCGGGGTAATTCTCCGGGAAACTCTGTTTCATTTAAATTATTCCGTCGGACTCCTCCCGATCAATCTCCTTATTTGATGATATCATTGGAAATCATGTAAAGGCAATTCCTATTTGATATAGCTATTTGTGCAAGTATTTTACGATTAAGAAGGAGCTGCTTCTTGCGCAGATCGTGTATTAATCGACTATAGGGTACCCCATTCTCGCGGGTTACTGCATTTATCCGAGTGATCCACAAACGACGAAAATCTCGCTTTTGCCTTCCTCTACCCCTATGGCTGGAAACCAAAGCCCTTATTTTCTGTTGAGTAGCAGTTCGAGTAAGTCTTGAATGAGCTCCTCGAAAGCTTGATGCAAATAAACGAATTTTTCTTCGACGCCTCCGCGCAATATATCCACGTCTAACTCTTGTCATAGTTTAAAATGGGACTTTGATGAATAAGATTTTCATGAATAACTAATTGATTTTCATTTCTTTTCTTTCAGTCATTCTTTTTCCTTCTCTTGGTCTAAGCAAAACGGATTCTTCCAGTGTATAAAATAAAAATTCCGATGGCTTTCTTTTGCTACTATAACCTTCCCAACCACGATTTGTTATTTCTTACAGGCAGTTCATTTCCCCATGAATAAATAGTGGGTTCCATCGTTTCTATGGTTACTTCTTAAACGGCGAGGTCCTATCTATACACCGGAGCCCTTTCCCTCAGTTAAAAACTGTTATTGGTAACTTGTACAGTTCACACCATTTGGCTCTACCCATGAATTAGCCAGTAATAGGTCTTTTCACAACGAGATCTATCCATACAGTGACGGTATTTAATTATGAAGGTTGGCTAGGTAGCTGACCCTATCAATCCGTTCTTACAATGGTAAGAGCACCAATACTTTTTTGTGCTTTTTAAATACAATTTCCCCGCTTAATGGATAACCATTCGCTACCAATGAGGAATCGCTTTTCATCCCAAATTAAAATCAAGGCGATTGGATTTGCACCAATGGAAACCATAAATTCCATACACAATAGAGGTATATGATAGATTAGATCTTTTTAAAAAATGTAGTTCTTCCATTCTACCCCATTCATTTTCATTGGCACTGGTCATTGATACTGGAAAAAAGGTTTAGTTTAGGTCACAGTTCATGATCTGAACGAGTCACACATACACCCTAGTACATGTTCCTCTACGCTGAGGACATCCTCGAAGAGCAGGAGATTTCGTGACATTTCTCATTGGCTGTCTTGTGTTTCTAATAAGTTGTTTAATAGTTGGCATGCTGAATCGTATATAGAATAGGTTGGTTTAGATCGATCCTAACCTGATGATTATGAATTACTTTCATTTGAGTTGAAGATTCTACTTCGAATCACGGTTCATTCGAATCGTGGTTCGAAGTAGAATTACCGATTTACACAAAATCCGCGCTATTTTCGACTGCTACAAGATCAACAATGCCATGAGCTTGGGCTTCTGTTGCTGACATAAAAACATCCCTTTCCATGTCTTCAGATACAACCCATAAAGGTTTGCCCGTTCTTTGTACATAAACTCTTGTTAGTATTTCGCGAAGTTTCAACAGTTCTTCCGCTTCCAGGATAAATTCTCCTGCTTGTGCCTCATAAAAAGAACTAGCAGGTTGGTGGATCATAACCCTGATTATAATATGTCATAATGAACGATTCCTCTATCTCGCAAAATGGAGCGAAAAGAAAAGAATAAATAAAAATAAAAAAGATAGAAAACCGTACAGGCAATTTTTGCATATTGCATACGGCTCCGCAATGGAATCTACTCTTCTCTTACATCAAAGAAAGAGACAAATAGATCTATCAGATCCAAATTGTTGGATGATCCATTTACCACCCTTCTCCTCGTAGGAACAAAAAAATACTATGATGGTTCCGTTGCTTTAGATAAGATATTCATCTCTCTTCTATGATTCAGCAATCCCAAAGTTTCTTTCTGGTCTGAGTCTGATTAAATAATAAAAATGATAAGGAAAATGATCCCTTTCTTTTCATGCTTAGAAATATTCAGACTCATGTTGTGTAAGGAAAAAGGGTTGTTTGTGACGCTGAAATGGACCCCCGATAATAACATAGGAATAAGATCCAATCGGGACTAACCTTTTGTTTCATACTACTATCTCGATACATAATAATGTTATGAAAAAGCAATAATGATTTGCTCATATCGAACTAAACGTGCCATGCTATTATTACTTATATATTCCATATGGCGAAGGCATAGTCTTATTTTTTCTTCAAGTCAAATAAAAACTCATTGGCGCCGAGCGTGAGGGAATGCTAGACGTTTGGTAAATTCTCCTCCGACCAGGATGAAAGATCCCATCGAAGCGGCTAATCCCATGCATATTGTATGTACGTCTGGTGGAACAATTTGCATAGCATCATAAATAGCTATTCCCGGTATTACCCATCCGCCGGGAGAATTTATAAACAAATAGAGATCCCTGGTATTATCTTCCATACTGAGATATACCATGAGACCAACAAGTTGATTCGAGATCTCGCTATCAACGCCTTGGCCTAAAAAAAGTAATCTTTCTCGATGAAGTCGGTTGATTAGGAAAAATTGTATCCCCGCAGAACCGTACACGCACCTTTCGATACATACGGTTCAAAAAAGTTCGAAAAAAGAAGAATCAATGTGTCGATTCCAGACCTATTCCTTTTTAGTTTAGGCGTTTTCCTGACGAAGGGGTTTATTTTCATTTGCATTTTCCACAAAAATGAGTTTTGGTTTGCCCTCCTAACCTACAAAAAAGAATTCACTGAACATCTTTTTATTGATGTATTGTTTCATCGAGATCCAAATCGCGATGTCATTTTCTTGTTCCTGAATGGGCCTCTTCACTTATTTTAGGTTTATGCTCTACTCCGGGTAAAGATTCGCCCGAATTCCATTTGCACATATAGGACAAATGACCCCAGTACCACTTATTTTTTTCTTACGACTTTTTTATGTCTTCCACCAACCAAGTATTCGATGTATTCATCACATTTATATTTATTAGTGGTTTGAGATCACTCCTATGGTCTTATTTCTGATAGATGATAGAAGTGGTAATCAATATTACCCATTTGGTATTTTCTGAACGGAGCCTGGATACTTCATTTTCTTGTTCCAAGTCAACCATAGATTATTCTAATTGATAAGATAATATTTATCTTTCAAACGAATTGATCCATTTGCACATTTCACGCTCCGAATTATTGAATTGATTTGATGATTCAATCAATCTTTCTTAGGCGAAAGAGAGTGTATCTCGATCAGGGGAGAGAACGGGGAAATCCCATATGACCCAATATGTCCGACAAGTCGCACTATATGTCAACCCAAATTGCATCTTCCTCTCCAGGACTCCGAAAAGGGACTTTTGGAACACCAATGGGCATTACGTTAAAGAAAACGGGGTTAAGTACTATACATCACTTTGATGTGGAAACGTAACAATGGGTTTATTGTCCTCATAATATTTCTTGTTTATCATATTTTATCCATAGATTGGAAGGCTCATGTAGGAAGACAGAATGAAAAAAAAAGAAAATTCTTAGGGACGGAGCGGATCCTTCGAATGATGAACAAGTATCTAATGGATTCACTTAAAAAAATGGGACCAATCCCCCCATTGCGTATTGGTACTTATCGGGTATAAAATAAATCTGCTTCTCTTTGTTCCTGCGAACAGAACGGAATTGTTCCATTATTACTATCACCTGCGGCACGTAATAAATGTGAACCCTTGCACCGAGATAATCACTGAATGAGGTCCATAGCATAGTCTTTTCCAATGTGACAAAGTTACATAGTGTCTATTTTTCTTTGATGAAGGGGTATTTCCATGGGTTTGCCTTGGTATCGTGTTCATACTGTCGTATTGAATGATCCTGGTCGCTTGCTTTCTGTCCATATAATGCATACAGCTCTAGTCTCTGGTTGGGCCGGTTCTATGGCTCTATACGAATTAGCTGTTTTTGATCCCTCTGATCCCGTTCTTGATCCAATGTGGCGACAAGGTATGTTCGTTATACCCTTCATGACTCGTTTAGGAATAACCAATTCATGGGGCGGTTGGAGTATTACAGGAGGAACTGTAACCAATCCGGGTATTTGGAGTTACGAAGGTGTTGCCGGGGCACACATTGTGTTTTCTGGCTTGTGCTTCTTGGCAGCTATCTGGCATTGGGTGTATTGGGATCTAGAAGTATTCTGTGATGAACGTACGGGAAAACCCTCTTTGGATTTGCCCAAGATCTTTGGAATTCATTTATTTTTATCTGGGGTGGCTTGCTTTGGGTTTGGTGCATTTCATGTAACAGGTTTGTATGGCCCTGGAATATGGGTGTCTGATCCTTATGGGCTAACCGGAAAAGTGCAACCTGTAAATCCTTCATGGGGTGCGGAGGGTTTTGATCCTTTTGTTCCGGGGGGGATAGCTTCTCATCATATTGCAGCGGGCACCTTGGGAATATTAGCGGGTCTATTCCATCTTAGTGTCCGCCCGCCCCAACGTCTATACAAAGCATTACGTATGGGCAATATTGAAACTGTGCTTTCCAGTAGTATCGCTGCTGTGTTTTTTGCAGCTTTCGTTGTTGCTGGAACTATGTGGTATGGTTCAGCGACTACTCCGATCGAATTATTTGGTCCTACTCGTTATCAGTGGGATCAGGGATATTTCCAGCAAGAAATATATCGAAGAGTTAATGCCGGGCTAGCTGAAAATCTGAGTTTATCAGAATCTTGGTCTAAAATTCCCGATAAACTAGCTTTTTATGATTATATCGGTAATAATCCGGCAAAAGGGGGATTGTTCAGAGCCGGCTCAATGGACAACGGGGATGGAATAGCTGTTGGGTGGTTAGGACACCCTGTCTTTAAAGATAAAGAGGGGCATGAACTTTTTGTACGTCGTATGCCTACCTTCTTTGAAACATTTCCGGTAGTTTTGGTAGATGGAGACGGAATTGTGAGAGCCGATGTTCCTTTTAGAAGGGCGGAATCAAAGTATAGTGTCGAACAAGTAGGTGTAACTGTTGAGTTCTATGGTGGTGAACTCGATGGAGTCAGTTATAATGATCCTGCTACTGTGAAAAAATATGCTAGACGTGCCCAATTGGGTGAAATTTTTGAATTGGATCGCGCTACTTTGAAATCCGATGGTGTTTTTCGTAGTAGTCCAAGGGGTTGGTTCACTTTTGGACATGCTTCGTTTGCTTTGCTTTTCTTTTTCGGCCACATTTGGCATGGTGCTAGAACCTTGTTCAGAGATGTTTTTGCTGGTATCGACCCAGATTTAGATGCTCAAGTGGAATTTGGAACCTTCCAAAAACTGGGGGATCCAACTACAAGGAGACAAGTAGTCTGATACAACATTTCTTTCGTATGTCTAGCCTATGTTTCATATAGGGTACTGGAGAAATATTAATTCGAATCATCACCTATTACTCTTGACCTTTACTTGTCTGGGAAATGATCCCAAATGAACAGGTATGGAAGCTATAATTGTAAAACACGATCGAATCTATGGAAGCATTGGTTTATACATTCCTGTTGGTCTCGACTCTGGGGATAATCTTTTTTGCTATCTTTTTTCGAGAACCGCCTAAGGTTCCGAATATTCCGAATAAAAAGATGAAATAATTTTTCATTATCTTTATCTCAATTGAAATGATGACCCTCCCCATCGGAGGGTCATCATTTCAACTAGTCCCCGTGTTCCTCAAAAGGATCTCTTAGTTGTTGAGAGGGTTGCCCAAAGGCGGTATATAAGGCATACCCCGTAAAGCTTACAAGTAAACCAGATATGAAGATGGCGACTAGAGTTGCAGTTTCCATTATTAAGTGATTTCAAGACCACGATGGATCTACGATAAGATAGTTTATTTACAACGGAATCGTATACAAAGTCAACAGATCTCAAACAATGCATGGAATAGGATTTATGGCTACACAAACCATTGAGGATAGTTCCAGATCTGAGCCAAGACGGACTATTGTAGGCGATTT